AAGAATTTCTACCTCTTATTATAGTGTGTGCTTCTGGAGGGGCACGCATGCAAGAAGGAAGTTTGAGCTTGATGCAAATGGCTAAAATATCTTCTGCTTTATATGATTATCAATCAAACAAAAAGTTATTCTATGTACCAATCCTTACATCTCCTACTACTGGTGGGGTCACAGCTAGTTTTGGTATGTTGGGGGATATCATTATTGCCGAACCCAATGCCTACATTGCCTTTGCGGGTAAAAGAGTAATTGAACAAACATTGAATAAAACAGTACCCGACGGTTCACAAGCGTCTGAGTATTTATTCCAGAAGGGCTTATTCGATCTAATCGTACCACGTAATCCTTTAAAAAGCGTTCTGAGTGAGTTATTTCAACTCCACACTTTCTTTCCTTTGAATCAAAATTAGATGAATAGTGTTGTCTTTGTTGACATAAGATCTAATTCTATCAAAGAATCAAAAGTCACAGAAAATAGAAAATCTGCCCCTTTTTTTCTATATTTCTGATTATTGATCAAGAAGCCTCTATCAACAAGATAAAAAATGAAATTCTTATTTTCGTGAAATTAGGCAAATAAAAAATATCTTCTTCTCATCATATATAATGAAATTAAAATCTAATCTATATTTTATAGAAAATATAGAATTTTTTATCTTTCTATATCTTATGATAATCTTATTTTTACTAAGAATCCCTGCTGTATGGCATTTTAACAAACCCTTCAAAAAGAATCTAATTTATTTTTAAGTGCTTAGTAAATGAAATTTGAAGCCAAGAGCAAAAAATGAATAAAATAATATCGCATCCATATTCTTTCAAATATGTCATGTAGAAAGATGAAATGAAAAACTACATTATATACTCACTTAGATATATACTTATATCTATACTTAATAGAATAGATATTAAGTAAAGTAAAAAGTAATAATAATTACAATTTAGAATTATCAAATTATAATAAGATATCTTTATTCTTTATATATAATAAGATATCTTTATATTATAAATAATAAATATAAAATCTAAATAAAAATAACAGGTACAAATAGTAAATCGAGGTACCCATTCTATGACAACTCTTAACTTTCCCTCTGTTTTGGTCCCTTTAGTAGGCCTAGTATTTCCGGCAATCGCAATGGCTTCTTTATTTCTTCATGTTCAAAAAAACAAGATTGTTTAGAGCCGATGGCACAAATTATCATCTATTTTTTTTTTCAAAATTTACGCTTGTATCATAACACAGATATCCATTTAGACAAATTGGTATAAGCGGCTTCCGCCGAAAAACTCTTATGTCTCCAGAAAATACTATATTCTAGCGATTTTCAAATAGACCCGAATCGGCGGATGGCTGAACTGTAAAGTTGGTCTATCTATATGCATGTGGCTATCTTTAGTGAGATCATACGAAGGGTATGTTATTAGTTTAGATCTAACCAATTTAATGAATTACTCCTAAAGGTTCACATCAAACTAGTACTAGTTGATGCGGGTTACTTTGGAAACAAAAGGACTAAAGTCAAATTCATTTGGGGTATTCTCTCAATAAAAAAAAAGCAACTGGATAAAGTATGAGTTGTCGATCAGAACATATATGGATAGAACCTATAACGGGGGCTCGAAAAACAAGTAATTTCTGCTGGGCTGTTATCCTTTTTTTAGGTTCATTAGGATTCTTGTTGGTTGGAACCTCAAGTTATCTTGGTAGAAATTTGATATCTTTATTTCCGTCTCAGCAAATAGTTTTTTTTCCACAAGGAATTGTGATGTCTTTCTATGGGATCGCGGGTCTTTTTATTAGCTCCTATTTGTGGTGCACAATTTCGTGGAATGTAGGTAGTGGTTATGATCGATTTGATAGAAAAGACGGAATAGTGTGTATCTTTCGTTGGGGATTTCCTGGAAAAAATCGGAGGGTCTTCCTCCAATTTTTTATAAAAGATATTCAGTCCATCAGAATAGAAGTTAAAGAGGGTATTTATGCTCGGCGTGTCCTTTATATGGATATCAGAGGCCAGGGAGCCATTCCATTGACTCGTACTGATGAGAATTTTACTCCACGGGAAATGGAACAAAAAGCTGCTGAATTGGCCTATTTCTTGCGTGTACCAATTGAAGTATTTTAAGAAATTAGCCGAGAAATAAAAGCTTTCTCAGCAGAAGGGCAAAAACGCAAGAATCGTTCTATAACATATATAACATAACTTAATCGAGGTTTCTTCAGAACATTCATTCGAGTCAAAGCAGACATATATGGAACAAGTATAAAAAAACTCTTTTGGGGATCTTTTATATGTATCGAAATATACACAACTCAATTCAAAAAAATAAGAAAAAATTGAAATATCTCATAATCAACCATTTCTAAATAAGGAAATCCCCCCCCCCCTTTTTTATGGAATTGAGACTTTTAATATAACTGATGCGTGAGAGAAATATTAGATTACATAGAGTCGACGAATGAGATGGGTTCATTAATAATTACAGTGAAAAATGGCAAAAAAGAAAGCATTCACTTCTCTTTTATATCTTGCATCTATAGTATTTTTGCCCTGGTGGATTTCTCTCTCATTTCAAAAAAGTCTGGAATCTTGGGTTACTAATTGGTGTAATACTAGGCAATCCGAAACTTTTTTGAATGATATTGAAGAAAAGAGTATTCTAGAAAAATTTATAGAATTAAAGGAACTTCTTTTGTTAGAGGAAATGATCAAGGAATACTCGGAGACACATCTACAAAACCTTGGTATAGGAATTCACAAAGAAACAATCCAATTAATCAAGATACACAACGAGGGTCGTATTCATACGATTTTGCACTTCTCGACAAATATAATCTGTTTCATTATTCTAAGTGGTTATTCTATTTTGGGTAATAAAGAACTTTTTATTCTTAACTCTTGGGCTCAGGAATTCCTATATAACTTAAGTGACACAATAAAAGCTTTTTCTCTTCTTTTATTAACTGATTTGTGTATCGGATTTCATTCGCCGCATGGTTGGGAACTGCTGATTGGCTTTGTCTACAAGGATTTTGGATTTGTTCATAATGATCAAATTATATCTGGCCTTGTTTCCACTTTTCCAGTCATTGTAGATACAATTTTCAAATATTGGATTTTCCGTTATTTAAATCGCGTATCTCCGTCACTTGTAGTGATTTATCATTCAATGAATGACTGAAAAATTATCTACCTAATCCAATTAGAATGTTTCTTACTTTGCAGTTGTATATAAGCAAAGCGTTGAAAATCACTTTATATTTCTAGCCATCCCGCGGATTCCTCCTATATTTCTATAAAAAAAGAAATTAATTTCTATTAATCCAGTCAAATTATTCCAGTAAATAACAGAATCGTGGATAGGAAACTCCATTAGTGACCTACCCCAATTTATTGTAGAAATTTTTGGGATCAATGCTTGGACCATGCAAACTAGAAATACTTTTTCTTGGATAAAGGAACAGATTACTCGATCTATTTCCTTATCGCTCATGATATATATCATAACTCGTACATCCATTTCAAATGCATATCCCATTTTTGCACAGCAGGGTTATGAAAATCCACGAGAAGCGACTGGACGTATTGTATGCGCCAATTGCCATTTAGCTAATAAACCGGTCGATATTGAGGTTCCGCAAGCGGTACTTCCCGATACTGTATTTGAAGCAGTTGTTCGAATTCCTTATGATATGCAACTGAAACAAGTTCTTGCTAATGGTAAAAAGGGGGCTTTGAATGTGGGGGCTGTTCTTATTTTACCAGAGGGTTTTGAATTAGCCCCTCCCGATCGTATTTCCCCCGAGATAAAAGAAAAGATGGGCAATCTCTCTTTTCAGAGCTATCGCCCCAATCAAAAAAATATTCTTGTCATAGGCCCTGTTCCTGGTCAGAAATATAGTGAAATAACCTTTCCTATTCTTTCCCCCGACCCCGCTACTAATAAAGACATTCACTTCTTAAAATATCCTATTTACGTAGGCGGAAACAGGGGAAGGGGCCAGATTTATCCTGACGGGAGCAAGAGTAACAATACAGTTTATAATGCTACAGCATCTGGTATAGTAAGCAAAATCCTACGAAAAGAAAAGGGGGGATACGAAATAACCATAGCGGATACATCGGATGGACGTCAAGTGGTTGATATTATCCCTCGGGGTCCAGAACTTCTTATTTCAGAAGGCGAATCTATCAAATTGGATCAACCCTTGACAAGTAATCCTAATGTGGGCGGATTTGGTCAGGGAGATGCAGAAATAGTACTTCAAGATCCATTACGTGTACAAGGCCTTTTGTTCTTCTTTGCATCTGTTATTTTGGCACAAATCTTTTTGGTTCTTAAAAAGAAACAGTTCGAGAAGGTTCAATTGTCCGAAATGAATTTCTAGACTCGCGGATTTATCGACATCAAATTTGTAAAAAGAACCAAATTCTTTTTAGTAATTATTATATGATATGATTATCTCTGATAAAAAATGAAATTTTAAAAAGCCTTTTGTTTGTTTATACTCTTTTTCTATTTCTATTCTACGAGATGCCGGGAATTCCTTAGTACCACATTCCTAGCCATAGTATGTAGATTTTGAAGAAGACTATTTGATTTGACCCCTTCTTTTGTTGTTTTTTTATCAAAATTGCGGTGATGTTATTATGTTGCTATTGTCAAATTGAAATGTCATAAAATACATTTTATTCTACTAAAATTCACTTCGGCTAGATCCTATCCAAAAGTAAACGTGAAATAGAACGGATAAATATAAATGAAGGGAACAAATATTTCTGGGAGGGGTTATTCGTCTTCCTAGTCTTCGACACAAGAAAAGGGTGTGAAAAATCCTTTTCTTGTGTCGAAATAATATACTGTTCGTCAAACATTCCTGGGGTTAGTTTTTATTTTTTTACAGACGTATCAGAACGTTTTTTTAGAATTAGTACGTATTAGAATAATTAATTACGTATACTATAAATATAAAAAGTGGTGGACAAACAAAAGAG